CATATCCATAATCCAATCTTTTTTATTCAATTTCTAATCGGCCTTTGGATACAAATCGTGAGAATGTATATTCTTCCTCAAATATACTATTGAGAGGTAAAGGATTAAACCTTTTTAAGAAATAAAGTTTTTGATCGGAATATGAAAAAAACTGAAAGACCCCTTAACTATTTAAGTTTTTGATAGAACGAATCACACTTTTACCACTAAACTATACCCGCTACATATTTATTATTGTATATGAATGGACCATTTGTCGAACAAAAGAGTGCGGCGCAATCAAGATAGCATCAGAATCATGAAAATTTTAGCGTTGACGCTTCGTCCCGCCGGGGACTTAACTTAAATAGGCGAAGAGCAGAAAGCTTACTTAAATAACATAAAAAAAGTTATAGTTATATTATACTTTTCTTTTCGTTTGATACGAAGTCATTACTGACAGTCCCGGTCTGAAAGAATCATTGAAGCTGGATCATAGAAAGGATGAAATCTGCATACATGGTTTCTTTTTTTTTTTTTCAACTTCTCTTTCAACTGCCAGATCTTACTTATGAATTAAGAATTCGGGTCAATTGGATCTCAATTGTTCAAATAAAGCTTGTCTCTTGAACAAATAAATGAGTTATATTATAACTACGTTTATAAATAAATATGTGTGTTTAATATTTGATATTTTTTTTTTATTTTTCATTTTAATACTTTTTATTGTTTAATATATGTACATATATATGTACATAATAAATAAATATATATATATATATGTTTATTATTCCAGTTTCTTTTTCCAGTAAGTAATAAATTGATAAAAAGAAAATAAAAAGAAAATAAAAAAAAAAATATATTAGTAATAATATTAAGATTAATACTTAATATAATATTAAGTATTAATAATAAGAAATGACACTTCAACAAGTATTTTTGATTGATATCAAATCATTATTAAATCATTTTATCTATGGAAATACTGGCCTGGCCCGGCCAGTACTTAAACCAAGCCGGGGGAATAAACCTTTCGTACAAAATAGAAGAAGTAGGGTATTTTTCTATTGGGGATATCCGTTTCGAATCATTATCTAAATTGAATTCCTGATCAAATTTCTTCTTATATTTATATATATATATATTTTTATCCTATATATAGATATATATTGCTTTATTGTTCTTTTTATATATCTTTATTTTATATATCTTTATTTTATATCTTTTTATTTTTTATTATAAAAAATATAATAAATAAATATATTATATTATTTTATTTATTATAAAATATAAAATAAAAATTTATTTAATTTATTTATATTTATAAATAAATATAAAAAATAAAGAATATAATTTAATAGAATATAAATAAAAGAATATATAAAAAAAAATATATAAAAAAAAAAAAATAGATAAATAAAAAAGTAAAACGAAGGTTTTTATCAATCTTTACTTCACGTGTCACATCACATAAAAAATTTTCCATTTTTAAACGGGGATGGGAATGGGGAGAGATGGCTGAGTGGACTAAAGCGGCGGATTGCTAATCCGTTGTACGAGTTATTCGTACCGAGGGTTCGAATCCCTCTCTCTCCGCTTCTTCTTATTACTTGAGACTTTCGAATTCGAAGGAATTTCGATCCCTTGATTTTATCATAGGTAAATGTATGGAATAGATAAAATCATAAGAAAAAAAAAATTTAGAAAAAGCAGGAAAAACGAAAAATATCTTTTTTTTATTCCTCACGTCCAGGATTACGCCCTGGATCATTAGATAAAAATCCGAAGATGAAGAGAGAAATAAAGAATATCACTACTGTATAAACGAATAATTTGAGAGTAAGCATTACACAATCTCCAAGATCTTTTTTTTTTTGAAAAAGGGAATAGGTTACTTATTTTTTACTTTACCACATACACTATTTTGTTTTGACATGACACCCCCCAAAAATGAAGTGTTTTTTGAAAAGAAAGTCATTTTCACGAATTTCTTTGGAATAAGATTTTGATTCCTTCGTTATCAAAAATTTCTTGTCATATGAATAATTAGGTATTGTAGGCAACCTAATAAAGTCTTTGCTCACTGTAAGGTCAAAACGAGGAAATAAGTTGATCAAAATTCATCGCTGCGGTTATTCAATATACAAGAATTTCTATTTTTGAATCGAGGGTTCATAATGTAAGACTTATCTGGTCTTATCAATTTTTCGAATTTTGATTTATCGAATAAATCATGAATTTAGCAGAGTATTAAATCATCGAAAACTTACAGCAGCTTGCCAAACAAAGGCTAAGAGAAAAAAAAGTACAGGTATGACAGGCATAACATCTACGATTGGATTTAAAAAGGCATAAGCTTCGGGCAATTTGGCGAAGAAAAAACTACTCGAATAAAAGACAGAATTAAGACAGATGCAGATTAAACTAAAGATATTAAGCATAACAAAATTTCGTTCTTGTAGATTAGATAATTTTATTCTGATTGAGTTTTTTTATAAGGGAAAAAAAAGACAAGTCAAAAAATCTTTCTTTTTTTTTTTCGAACTCTCCCAAATAAAAATCTTTCCTTCCATTCTCAAATGAGAATACAAGGAATTCCATTTTCATACAATATCTTAACTGAATTCCCTGTAATGATCAATGAATTTTTTTGATTCTATATCTACATGTGTTGAATCCTAGCAACAATATATCCCCAATGTATTTATTTATTGGGTTGGAATTGACGAATAACCAATACCAATATTAATGTTTATTAGTGTCGAATAGAAATTCGAAATGGGGCGTGGCCAAGCGGTAAGGCAGCGGGTTTTGGTCCCGTTACTCGGAGGTTCGAATCCTTCCGTCCCAGATCGTTTCCATCAGAAACGAAAGATGGGATCACATCGTATCCCACATGAAACATAAAATTGTTAACGAGAACAATCTTTTGTTCTGAATTCTAAGAATGATTCTTAGAATCATATTTTTTTCTTTCATTTGGTTTCTCACAAACGTAATCAAGTGTCAAATGTGGGTGGAAATAAATATCTTTTTTTTTTTTTAATTCAAAAAAGAAATTCTGGGTTTATCATTCACATTCAGGATATGTTCGTACTACTCAATATTCATTTTAAAGTTAGTTACTTATGGAAACTTTATGTCCCATATCTATGAAATGTCAATTCTCACATGAAGCATTCTGAATCGAAATGTGAATGAAAGAAAGGCCTCTTTATTCCCTTACCAAGGGTAAAAAGCCTAAAGTAAATAAATGGGGTATCCCAATTCCACAGTCTATGTGGAGACTAAAGAGTAGGGAATTTTTGGTACTAATTTCATCACTGGTCTTAAAACTTCTAAAGCTGGTGTGGGAAAAAAATAGTAAAAACGAATTGATCTGGACCCCATTTTTTTGTATTTTATCTGGTTCATCTTATATCTTATCCGGTTCAAATGAATGATTGGAAATCAATGTAATGTAGCGATTGGGGGGAAATTCGTATATTGCATCTACTTGACTTTATGAAATTGATGGAAAAGAAAAATTCTTGAACCTGAAGTAAAACAAAATCCGTATTGTATAAAATAAAAAGTTTTATTAATAATTGATTTTGTTCCGGGATTGCAAATCTATTAATATTAAAGGTTCTTCTTTTGAGGTTTATAGTTTATTTGTTCGAGAAAAATGGATCCTTCATGATTGATCGTCCCGAACAATCTTTTTAAGATGTAAATAAGTCTTAAGCAAACTTATTTATTCGTCTTTTTTAGAAATATGTTTCATTCATATGATAGAATATAGAGTTAAATAAATTGGATCCTTGCCGAGCCTTCCCCGGATAAATACTTATCTATCCATAGATAGATAGATAGAAAGTATGTACTATTATATACCGGTATACACATACCGGTTGAGCCAATGACTATTCATGATTCCATATTGAATCAATTACATACCGGTTTGAAATAAAATTAGAGGAATGTTATGGTAAAACTTCGTTTGAAACGATGTGGTAGAAAGCAACGTGCGACTTGAAGGACATGATCGGCTGTGGATTCTTACATCCACCATTTTCTATAGGAATGAAGATGTTCTTAGCTCGACATAGTTTGTTCTGCTCTGTTAGGAACCTAATTTGTGTTAGGTTGTAAGTAAATAGTACATGATGGAGCTCGAGCAGAAAGGATTGATTCGTTTATCAGGGGGAAGAATCTAGGGTTAGTAACTATCAATAAGTTAGACCAACTTTGTAAGTATATCCTCAATATATAAATCGAAAGGTTAAAAAAATCGAAAAATCAAAGAAGTTTGAAAAATAAAAAGTCAAATTTTTCAGAATTGGTAAAACTATTTCGATCAAAAGTGTATCACAAGGGAATCCACCGTTCATATTCTATTTCTATACTATAGAAATAGAATAACAAAAAACAAAAAGGTATGTTGCTGCTCTTTTGAAAGGAGTAAGGATCACCGAAGTAATGTCTAAACCCAATGATTTCACAAAGCAAAGATAAAGGATTCCGGAACAAGTAAACACTATTTTCAATTGTCTCAACAATTGAATCAGAATGAGGAATAAAAATAGATTCGAGATGAGACAAACGAAAGAGGTTAGAGACGGCTCAATAAATGTCTAAGGGTTTCCCTTCGAACTATGTCAGAATTACCCAACTTGAGTTATGAGTACGAATGAGATTTCTTTTTTCTGTAAGGAAGAATAAAAAAACGACTCAAATCATAGTCTAATTCATGATTTTATGGATCCATTTGCCATTATATACATATACAGAAATTTAGAATCCTTTTTTCTCGAGCCGTATGAGGAGAAAACCTCCCATACGTTTCTAGGGGGGGCATTGTTTATTTACATCTATTCCAATGAGCCATCTACCGAATCGTTGCAATTGATGTTCGATCCCGAAGAGAAGGAAGAGATCTTAGAAAAGTAGGTTTTTACGACCCGATAAAGAATCAAACTTATTTAAATGTTCCTGTTATTCTATATTTCCTTGAAAAAGGTGCTCAACCTACGGGAACTGTTTGTGATATTTTAAGGAAGGCGGAATTATTTCAAGAAAGAACTTCGATTCGAGTTAATTAAAGGAAAAAAACAAAATAAATAAATAAAAAAWGGGGGGGGGGGGGAACTAGTATCTATCTTTGTGTAATTATTTACACACAATTTGCCTTTTTCTTGCTGTATTCATACTTAATTTACTTTTTTTTCTTGTTTTGTTTGTTGCGGGAATCCACCAACAAACAAGGGGTTAATCTTGCTTATCGTACCTCTATTGATTGAATAAACCCGAGATTTTTTCTTTACTTTACCTCTTTCGTATTTTTTTCATCCAAATTTTATGTTTATGTTGTGCCAATCCAACACAAGTCCTTATTTGATTTACTTAAATTTGTTTTCTTAACATTGGATTCATATTGACAATGGTGCATCGAAGAAATATAATTTGATCGTAGATAAATAGATCCGTTTATCTCCACCCCCCATTGGTTTTTTCTTTCCTTCACTTCAGTCAAATGATGGGTTTGCCCTGCCGGATTTACTGGCATACAAGATGTATTTTCTTAACGAAAAAGAAAAGAAAATTGATAAAGAAAATGGTGGTTTGTCACAATTTTGACATCTCTATTGGGAATCTGTTGTTGTTTAATCTGATCTGTCCATTTTGGTATTTTGGTGTTTTTAATTGATCAACAAATCTTTCTTTTCGATTTGTTCTAGTTCAATGTTTTGACGGGGTCGTGCAGTGCAATTCAATTGATTTTTTTATTTTGACCGTATTTACATATCCTATTTATTTTATTCGGGTTGCTAACTCAACGGTAGAGTACTCGGCTTTTAAGTGCGACTATGATCTTTTACACATTTGGATGAAGCAACAGATTCGTCCAGACTATTGGTAGAGTCTATAAGACCACGACTGATCCTCAAAGGTAATGAATGGAAAAAACAGCATGTCGTAATAAAATATTATTTTTTTATTATTATATTATTTAATTAATTATTTAATTTATTATTTAATTAAAGTAGAACTTTGAGTTTATCCTTACCGGATCGTTACAAACTTTTTTTTTTCTTTTTGGAAGTGAAAAAAAAAAATTCACATTTACAGTTGGGTCTAGTGAATAAATGGATAGAGCCCTATGGCTCTAATTCTGGTGAAATAAAAAGCAACGAGCTTTTGTTCTTAATTTGAATGATTACCCGATCTAATTAGACGTTAAAGATAGATTAGTGCCTGATGCGGGAAAGGGTGGGTTCTTTTGTGAGTGGACCATTGATTTTCTTTCTTTTTTTTTTTTAATGAATCCTAATTATTCTTTATTATGGATTGGAGACGGATGTGTAGAAGAAACAGTATACTGATAAAGAGAATTTATTCCAAAGTCAAAAGAGCGATCGAGTTGCAAAAATAAAGGATTTTTTACCCTCTTGTAATTATAACGAACATAAACCAATTGGATAGAAAAGGAGAGGAAAAAGATCTGTTGATTGGACTCCCCTGTTTCCTTTGTTTGTGGGATATATATTCTTTTCTTACTGTAATTATATACATAATATATACCCTGTTCTGACCATATTGCACTATGTATCATTTGATAACCCCAAAAATGAAATGGGTCCTGCCTCTGGTTCAAGTAGAAATGTAAATGGAAGAATTACAAGGATATTTAGAAAAAGATAGATCTCGGCAACAACACTTTCTATATCCGCTTCTCTTTAAGGAGTATATTTACACATTTGCTCATGATCGTGGTTTAAATGGTTCGATTTTTTACGAATCCACGGAAATTTTTGGTTATGACAATAAATCTAGTTCAGTACTTGTGAAACGTTCAATTATTCGAATGTATCAACAGAATTATTTGATTTATTCGGTTAACGATTCTAACCAAAATCGATTCGTTGGGTACAACAATTATTTTTATTTTCATTTTTATTCTCAGATGATATTGGAAGGTTTTGCAGTCATTGTGGAAATTCCATTCTTGCTGCGATTAGTATCTTCCCTCGAAGAAAAAAAAATACCAAAATCTCAGAATTTGAATTTACGATCTATTCATTCAATATTTCCCTTTTTGGAGGACAAATTATCGCATTTAAATTATGTGTCAGATATACTAATACCTTATCCCATCCATCTGAAAATCTTGGTTCAAATCCTTCAATGCTGGATCCAAGATGTTCCTTCTTTACATTTATTGCGATTCTTTCTTCACGAATATCATAATTGGAATAGTCTTATTACTCCGAATAATTCTATTTTTTTTTTTTCAAAAGAAAATAAAAGACTATTTCGGTTCCCATATAATTCTTATGTATCTGAATGCGAATTTGTATTAGTTTTTCTTCGTAAACAATCTTCTTATTTACGATTAACATCTTCTGGAGCTTTTCTTGAGCGAACACATTTCTATGGAAAAATAGAACATCTTATAGTAGTGCGCCATAATTATTTTCAGAAGACCCTATGGTTCTTCAAGGATCCCTTCATGCATTATGTTCGATATCAAGGAAAAGC